TAAATAACAAAATGAATTAGTTATATATTTGTATTAATATATAATAATAAATTTATGTATTAATATAATTAATATATAATAATTAATATAGATTCCAATATCCGCTATAGAATAGAAGCGGGTAGCGGGAATCGAACCCGCATCGTTAGCTTGGAAGGCTAGGGGTTATAGTCGACGTTGATTCATCATTTTTAACGTCTCTAATTCAAAACCGAACATGAAACTTTGGTTTCATTCGGCTCCTTTATGCAAGATAGAGAGAGATAGAAAAATTTAACAAATGGAGAAGATGTGAACAAAATGAAATGAATTCTACCCATAACATCTATGTCAGCCTTTCGTTCTGAATACATTCAAAACACCCCGCTTTTTAGATGATCCCTATAGAAGATAGAAGAGGAGGAAAAATTAATTTTTTTTTCTACTTACTTCGTTCGCTATTTCTTTTCGATTTGAAAGAATCCTTAGGAAAAGCATTTTTTTTCCACCGAGCTACATATCATATGTTGATGTCTATAGTAAACTAAAGGAATCGTTTAATAGCTAGCTTGCTTCAATTTATCATATACAAATAAAAAAATTGAAGATTTAGTTACGATTAGAAATAAACTTTCTATATCTTTATCCATGGATCCCTTATTCATACTCAATAATTTGTGAGTATTGTGATCCAATTCAAAAAACTTTTATGTTTCGTAATTTCATAATTCCATTTTTCAATTTCTAATTGATTCTTCTTGGATACAAATTACGATAATGTATATTCTTCCTCGAATCGTTCGTTGAGAGGGAAAGGATTAAATCCTTTTAAGAAATAAGTTTGTGATCGGAATATGAATCAAACGAGGGACCCCTTAACTATTAAGGGGTCAATAGAACGAATCACACTTTTACCACTAAACTATACCCGCTACAATGCGATTATTGTATATAAACAAATCTTTTGTCGAACAGGGGAATCAGTCGGAATCAAAAAAAGGATCATAATAATAATAAAAGAATCATGAAAATTATAGTTTTGACGTGTTTTCTTTCGTAAAGGGGACCTAATGAAATCAAGAAAAAAGGAGTCCTTTTTTTGTTTTGCTGAAGGTGTTTTGACAAATACATCTTGGTGTAAAGAATCTCCATTCTTTTTTATTCGTATTTCAATAACAAGTATTTTTTTTTTTCAGATCAAATATATTTTATTCACGGGATTCATTAGAACAAAAAAAGCCCGGCTAGGTACCGATCTGGCCGGGCTATAGAAAAAAAACACGACCCCTTCGAACAAACAAAAAGGATATTTTTTTATTATTTATTAGAATTCTATTCTATTTTATACTTTATACAATATTCAATATTTATTTATACAATTTCTCTATTTAGTATTTAGAGAATATTTTTAATATTTTTGATATCTTAAATATAATTTTATATATAGAATAAAAATAAAAAGAAATAGAAAAACTATAATATAAAAAGAATAAGTCAAAGAGAGATAAGATAGAAAGAAAGGAGTAGCTTCTTCAATCTCTCTTTTTTGTTTGTATAATGTAACATAGGAATTCTATTTTTTCAATTTGGGAGAGATGGCTGAGTGGACTAAAGCGTCGGATTGCTAATCTGTTGTACGAAATTTTCGTACCGAGGGTTCGAATCCCTCTCTTTCCGTTTCCGTCGATGATTTGTTCTTTATCTCTATCTCTTGAATTTTTTTCTTTGTTTGTTTGATTTTCTTATTATTCAATAGAAAGTAATATGAGAAAGTAATATGAAATTGATTATTATTAAATATTATATTAAATAATAGATCCAATTCTAAGAAATATTTCAAAATCATGAAAGGAAAATAAAAAAATATTATTTTTTATTCTTCACGTCCCGGATTACGTCCCGGATCGTTAGATAGGAATCCAAAGATGAAAAGAGAAACAAAGAATATCACTACTGTGTAAACAAATAGTTTTAGAGTAAGCATTACACAATCTCCAAGATCAATTAAAAAAAAAAAGAGAATATATTTTCCTATACTATACATTATGTTTCTTTTGACACTAAGAAATGATGTGGTTTCGAGAAATATAATAGAAAGGAATTTTCAAAAATTTATTTGTAATAAGAGCCGAGTCCTTTATTATCAAAATTTTCATATTCCCAATTAGATATTGGTGGGGGACTCAAATCGAATTTTTTTTTCATTTTCAATGGAAAGGGGGGGTAAGAATGATGAAATGAGATGGTCTAGCTTTTTCTTGGGTATAAAAAAATTTCAATATTTGAATTGAGGATTCATACTGTAAGACTTATCTGATCTTATCAATTGTTAGAATGTTAGAATTTATTTTCGAATAAATTATGAATTTTTCTAAGAGTCTAAGATAGTATAAAAATGAAGGATCTTATCGAAAACTTACAGCAGCTTGCCAAACAAAAGCTAAGAGAAAAAAGAGTACAGGTATTACTGGCATAATATCTACAATTGGATTCAAAAAAGCGTAGGCTTCCGGTAATTTCGCGAATAAAAAACTACTTGAATAAAGGGCAGAGTTAATACAAATACAGACCAAACTAAAGATATTAAGCATAAGCATAGCAAACATTTTGTTCTTTAAGATAGAATATAAGAAATCATACTTTCATACAATATCTTAATTGCATTCTATGGAATGATCAAGAATTTCCGTTTAATTCTATATCTACACATATCAAAAGCCTCGCAACATTCTATCGATATAGATATTTCGATATTGAAACTGGAATTGACGAACAGCCAATACTAATATTAGACTAATATTAGTGTTTATTAGTGTCGGATAGAAATTCGAAATGGGGCGTGGCCAAGCGGTAAGGCAACGGGTTTTGGTCCCGCTATTCGGAGGTTCGAATCCTTCCGTCCCAGAGCATATCCATGCATGATCTATCTATATAGATAGATCTAAATATCATATGAGAATACAAATATTCTATTAGAATAAAGATTGCCCTTTATTTGAGAAACTTTCGGTTTAACAATCTAGAATCTATAATATTGGCTAAAGCGTGATTCTTTTTTCTTATTTTTAATGATCCGTCTCTAAATTGAGTTACTTTTAAGATGTATATTCCATAAATAACTTATTTAAACTTAAACTTATTTATTTGTATTCATGTTATTAAATTATTAATATAGAATATTAAAAATAAAAAAAAAAAAAAAAAATTCCAGTCATACTAAAATATCGATTTCATTTGAATTTTTGATGAGACTTTTTTATTTTCTTTAGAAATTACCCATTCAGAAAACATATGGATTACTATGTATCGACTGAATCAACGACTATTCATGATTTCATAATTACATACTGGCTCCAAACCAGAGAAATGTTATGGTAAAACTTCGTTTGAAACGATGTGGTAGAAAGCAACGTGCGACTTGAAAGACATGATTCAATTAGCTGTGGATTCTTAATCCACTATTTTTATATTATATAAAAATTAGTATATAGAAATGAGGGTGCTCTTGGCTCGACATCGTTTGTTCTGTTCCATATCGAACTCGTTTTTTTGGGGGGGAGTTGATAATGTAAATAGTAATAGTACATGATGGAGCTCGAGTTGATTCATTTTTCAGGAGCAAGTATCTAGGGTTAGTGAAAATTAATAAATTCGAACAACTTCGTAAATATCTATCTATCTATCTATATATATAGAAATCGAAAGGATCCAATTCAATCAAGTTTCAAAATAAAAATGAATTCGAGTAAAATTTGTTGGAATTGGTAAAACGATTTCGATCAAAAGTGTATCTGCGGGAATCATTATCTATTTCTATGATTCTTTGATAGAAAGAAAAAACAGTATGTTGCTGCCATTTTTGAAACGATTAAAAATCCCCGAAGTAATGTCTAAACCCAACGATTCAAGTAAAATCTAAGGGATCCTGGAACAAGTAAATACCAATTTTAATTGTCTCAACAACTCTATCAGAATGAAGAAAAAAAAAATAGATTCTATTCTAAAGAAAATAGACAAAAAACGGGATAGAGACCGCTCAATAAATGAAATACTTAAAGGTTTTGAGTTATTTGAGAGTTATCCAACTTGAGTTATGAGTTTGCGAATACGAGTGATTTTTTTTGGGGAAATAAAAAGAATAAGAAAAAAGGACTTAAAAAATCATAATCGAATTGATTTTTTGATTTTATGGATCTATTTGACATCCAAATTCATAATTATATTATATCCCATAGGCATCATCTAATTTTCTCGAGCCGTACGAGGAGAAAACTTCTTATACGTTTCTAGGGGGGGTGTATTGTTCATCTCCATACATCTATCCCAATGAGCCGTTTATCGAATTGTTGCAATTGATATTCGATCCCGACGAGAGGGAAGAGATCTTCGAAAAGTGGGTTTTTATGATCCGATAAAGAATCAAACCTATTTAAATATTCCTGTTATTCTCGATTTCCTTGAAAAGGGCGCTCAACCTACAGAAACTGTTCAGGATATTTCAAAAAGGGCGGGTGTTTTTATCGAACTTTGCCCTAATCAACAAACGAAAGTCAATTAATGAAATAATAAACAAAAAAGGGTGTGGATAACTTGTATATATATTTATATAACCCTTTATCTCTCTTATCCCCCCGCTATCTATTCATACCTCATTTTTTTTCATTTATTATTGCTATACTATAAGAATGTTGTTTTCTACAACCACAAAAATCTATTTTTATTGATATAGATATAAATTAATATAAAATTGATATAGAAAGATATATAAAATAATAGAAAACGGATAGAAAAAAAGAGCAAATCAATAAATCAAGTAGTTGGGTTTATAAATACATTACTCTCAATGAGGTGGTTTTCATTGTAATTCTCTGAAGAAATAAAAAAGAAGAAATAAAAAGGGGGTTAGGTTAATTATTTAGTCCATATTTAGATTGTATTGATTCAATTAATAATTATTCAATTATTAATTAATATTAATTGATTGAATAAAAATCGGATCTCCACCCTTTTTTCCTTAATTTTCGCATATACCCTTTTGGATCTATGTCGATTAATTTTGTAGTGCCAATTCAACATAATTGTTTGTTTTTTTTTTTTTATTATTATTATTCGTTTTTAGTATTCTAATCTAGTTTTAGTTATTAGTATTAGAATATATTTTCGTATTCGAATTTTATTATTAGAATTTACAAACGAACTTTGTTATTATTAACATGAATTAAATAAAATGGAATTTCAATTGGAATTAATTAAATTGTTAGTTACTATTTCAAATTAATTCCAATTGAAATTCCAATTAAAAGTTTATAATTTTTTTTTCTCCATTGTAGTTTTTTCTCAACATTAATATTGACAACAGTGTATCAAACAAATATAATCCGATCGTGAATAAACGGATCTTTTTATTTCCATTCCATATCCATAATCCATAGGATTTTTTTATTATATCAATCTTTTTTTGATTGCTATTATATCTACACATTCGATTTTATTAGTTTTTTTTAATATTAGTTTCATTCGGGTTGCTAACTCAATGGTAGAGTACTCGGCTTTTAAGTGCGACTCGATTTTTTACACATTTTAATGAAGCAATGGATTCGTTCATACCAGCGATAGAGTTTGTAAGACGACGACTGATCCAGAAAGGAATGAATGGAAAAAGTAGCATGTCGTATCAATGGAGAATTCGAAGAATATTTCATTCTTATTGGATCCGATCCAAACCTTTGTTTGAATTCTTGGCTCGGAACAAAAAATAAAAAGTTGGGTTGAATTAATAAATGGATAGAGCATGGCGGCTCCAATTATAGGGAAACAAAAAGCAACGAGCTTTCTTTTTTTAATTGGAATGATTACCCGATCTAATTTGACGTTAAAAATAGATTAGTGCTTGATGTGGGAAAAGCTTTTCCTATGAAAATAAAAAGGATTATTGATTTTTTTATGTTATGAGTCCTAACTATTAACTATTCTCCATTATGGGGTGGCGCTAAATGTGTAGAAGAAAGAGTATATTGAGAAAGATGTTTTTTTTTTTCCAAAATCAAAAGAGCGATTGGGTTGAGAAAATAAAGGATTTCGAACTAGATTGTTATTCTAGAATGAACATAAAACAATTAGATCGAAAAAAACGAGGAGAGAGAGTCCGTTGATGAGTTTTACTTGTTTTCAAGGTATCTATTCGTTTTTCACTTTTTTACTATAAAAAATAGAATACCCTGTTTTGACTGTATCGCACTATGTATCATTTGAGAACCCAATAAATCCCCTATCCCTGTCTACAATTGAATTTTCAAAAATAAAAATGGATGAATTTCAAGTATATTTAGAACGAAATAGGTTTCAGCAATATGACCTCCTATACCCACTTATCTTTCGGGAATATATTTATGCACTTGCTTATGATCATGGTTTAAATAGCTCCATTTTGATGGAAAATATAGGTTCTGACAATAAATCTAGTTTACTAATTGTAAAACGTTTAATTACTCGAATGTCTCAACAGAATCATTTGATTATTTCTGCTAATGATTCTAACAAAAATAAATTTTGTGGGCACAACAAGAATTTATATTCTCAAATAATATCAGAGGGATTTGCCGTCATTCTGGAAATTCCATTTTCCCTACGATTAATCTCTTTCTTAGAGGAGACAAAAATCGTAAAATCTTATAATTTACAATCAATTCATTCAATATTTCCTTTTTTTGAGGATCAATTTCCATATTTAAATTATGTGGCAGATATACGAATACCTTACCCTATCCATCTGGAAATTTTGGTTCAAACCCTTCGTTACTGGGTGAAAGATGCTTCTTCTTTTTATTTATTAAAGCTCTTTCTTCACGAGTATTGTAATTGGAACATTCGTATTACTTCAAAGAAATCTATTTATACTTTTTCAAACAGGAATCCAAGATTCTTCTTGTTCCTATATAATTTCTATCTATGTGAATACGAATCTATCTTCCTTTTTCTCCGTAACAAATCTTCTCATTTACAATTAACATCTTCGGTAGTCCTTTTTGAGCGAATCTATTTCTATGGAAAAATGGAATATCTTGTAAAAGTCTTTACTAAGGATTTTCTGTCTACCCTATGGTTTTTCAAGGACCCTTTCATTCATTATGCTCGATATAAAGGAGAATCCATTCTGGCTTCAAAGAATACCCCTCTTGTGATGAATAAATGGAAATACTATCTTATCAATTTATGGCAATGCCATTTTTATGTTTGGTCTCAACCAGGACGGATCCATATAAACCAATTATCCGAGCATTCATTCTACTTTTTGGGTTATTTTTCCAGTGTACGGCGAAATCCTTCAGTGGTACGGAGTCAAATGTTGGAAAATTCATTTCTAATAGAAAATGTTAGGAAAAAGCTTGATACAAAAGTTCCAATTATTCCTATAATTAGATCATTGGCTAAAGCGAAATTTTGTACCATATTAGGGCATCCCATTAGTAAGCCGGTCTGGGCCGATTTATCCAATTTTGATATTATTGACTTATTTGTGCG